AGAAATGCCCAGAAAATATCATATTCGTAAAGCAGAAACATAGACCAACTCCTATGAATGTGCAAAATAGACCGGATTAGTCGATTCGACCTGGAATTCATTGTCAAGTCATCCACAACTGTTTGTTTAGTCAAAACAACAATTCAGTTTGATCGAATCGTCTAGTTTCGTTTGTTTGCTGTGTTTACATGTTGCGTTTTAAGATTTATTGATTGGAATTAATCCTATTTACATTCCACTTATTTCGATTTCATTTCGATATAGTACTAATTTGTATAGTAATAGTATACATTTATACTATTACTATATAGTATAATAGTATAGAGTATAATACTATACAAATCCAAAACAAGTAAAACTTTTTCGTTTTCACTTCATTTCGGATTTTTCTAAATAAAAGGAATTCTAATATCTAACTAATATCTAATATGTATTAGAAATAAAAAAACCTTCCAATTCGAAATTCGATTTTTTTATTCTATTCTATTTATTCTATTTTTTTTATTCTATTCTATTTATTCTAATTCTATTCTATTTATTCTATATATTATTTCTATCTATTTCTATATATTATTTCTATCTATTTAATATATATTTATGATATATTTAATATATATTTTTGTATCTATTTAATATAGATTTATGAGATTCTGTATGAAATTATGTTTAGGAAAAGATCTTTGTTTTTCAAACTCTGACATGTCAACAAATACATACAACAAGGCGTTCCTAGATCCGTGCAACTCAATATTAGATTTGAGTTGAGTTGAATTAGGTTGGTTTTTTTTTTTCTTTTTTTTACCGGATTCGTGTCATAATTTTTTCTCCAAGGATTCACCAAAATTGGGGGGTATACCGAAGAAGTCTCACTAACTCTTTGATTACGGACAGTAAAAGAGGAAAATTCAATTTCTATTTATATAGAATCAATAGAAATTGAATCTACTCACGAGGATTAATTAAGAAAATGGGGTTTTGTTTATTTTATTCTTATCCAAGAGAATAAAAAAGAGCGATTGGATCCATTGAAATGCGCTTTTGTTTTCAGTTTTATACTCTGAGCGATCTCCCTGTGAGCGAGCTTATGGGAATGATTTTAACCAAGCAACTGGAAGCGACCAGTTCCAATCAACAAAGAATACAATAATTAGTATACAACTTTTTTTATTTGTATTTGGATATTCTTTATTGTTTTAGTTTGCTTTAGTTTTAAGAATATTATTTTCATTTCATTTTTATTAATTTTAAAAATATTTTCTATTTTAAATTAATAATCTATTTTAAATTAATAAAATAAAATATCAAAAATATAGGGCTATACGGACTCGAACCGTAGACCTTCTCGGTAAAACAGATCGAACTGATTATTATCAAAATGATTCGACCTATTTCAAAGACCCAACACGCATTTTTTTGCATTGGGCTCTTTCATTAACTGATAGAAATATCAGCTAGTCTACCATATATTTTTTTTCTCTTAGAAACTTATAAAAAAAAACGAAGATGGTTCCATGTGCTCTGATTCATTACTGATACAGGAGCACTACCAAAGTGTTTCAAAGAAGGGAAGGTTTATCTTGACGTAGGTCTGCTTCTGGCCTAGATCAACCTAAGTTAAATGGAGTCTCTATCATCCAAAAAATCAAACATGAAACTTCATACACCTTAAGATTCATAGGACGAAAAGAGAATTTTTGAGGTCCTTATACTCATTATGCCTAGCATTGAATAGACTGGGTATTCACCCTATCAATATCTCAAATCAATGATGGGTTCGATTCGGATCCTGCTCCTGCCTAAACGGCACCCGAATCGGACCGAACCATTTGTCAGGCTATTGTTCTCTTGTTTTGTTCCTTCAAAGTAATGGAGTAAGACATCGATTTCTCAAAAGGATCAATTCTTTTGATTGCATGATAGACTCCCCTGAAAAACATTGGCGCACGTGTAAACGAGGTGCTCTACCTAACTGAGCTATAGCCCTTGTGTTTGTGATACATATTTTATCATATTATTTAGATAATTTCTTGTCAAGATGAATAGTACATGATCCAACATCATAATCATACCTTTTTGGTCGGTTTGATTGGTATTGCTTAGAAGTAATATTGGATTTATAATCCATCGATGGGATAGGTCCCTTTTCTTTCTCTTTATGATTCCTTATGATAATAAATGACCTACTTAACTCAGTGGTTAGAGTATTGCTTTCATACGGCGGGAGTCATTGGTTCAAATCCAATAGTAGGTAGAACTTATTAGATACCATTGATCCCGGTGTCTAATAAGTTTTTCTACCCACCTTCTTTTATAGATTTTCTATCTTTTTCATCCTATTCTATTTCCGTTTTCAATTTTCAAATTTTTCGTTAGATCAAAATCTGATTTAACTTTTGATTGTATTTGATTCTATTTAATCGGCAGAATCAAAATGGGCTGTAGAAACGAAAGTTCTGTTTATACGAAAATTCTTTCGATTAACCAACTAGTTACGAAATCA